ATCGAATAGAAATCTAAATGGGGCGTGGCCAAGTGGTAAGGCAACGGGTTTTGGTCCCGCTATTCGGAGGTTCGAATCCTTCCGTCCCAGAACATATATATATTCTATGAGAATATAGATTGCTTTTTTAACAATGTTCTGTTTAAAATCGAAATGTTAGCTGGAATGTGATTGTTGTTTCTGATTTTTTTCTTCGATGAATCATTTTTTTTTCAAAAACGGAATCGAAATGCCAAAGAATCTATATTCCCTATCTCGTATTCTCTATCCCCTAAATTAGCCTAATTAGATTCAATTTTCTTTTTTGTGGATTTCTTGACTTTTCGCCAAGAGGGGGTTTTTGGTACTAATTAAATTCACTAAGTCTCTTAATTCTTAATCAATGAGTTAGGCTAAAATATCAAAAAATAGGAGCAAAAACTTGACTTAATCTGGACTTGTTTGGTTTTGTGCCTAGACAGCTCGCATTTCGTAAAAATCAAAAAGACTAGGACACCCCCCTCTTTTCTTTTGATTTATGCTGCATCAGTCCCATAGAATGGGGTAGATAGGAGTTAATCAGTAATGGGAAGGCATTCATTTCAATATCTCTAAACGGTGACAATTGCTCAGTCTATTTGATCGAATTGATAGATACGAAACCCTCCCCATTCTTTGGATTTTATCAATCAGATGAAAAAAAAAAAGAATAAGAATTAAAATCTTACCTTATATTAATCTTTTTTTATCCATCTCATAAAAAAAAATAGGATTTGTTGTTTGGTGTATTTATCTATTTTAGATCATTGAAATCGTTGATGATTCAATTAAAAAAGAAAGACTTATCTTTTTTCTTTCCTAAGATGATCAAAAGTGATCTTTAACTATCAAATTTTCTTCAAATAATGATGTCGAAAAGGGAACTTTCTAAATTTACTAAATTTAGAAATATAAATAGTTTTAATCATTCCTTATAAGCTGAATCTTTGCTATTTGAAGAAGTATGAAATAGGTCAATCTCTCCTATTGAGTCACGTGAAGATGCAGAATCAAAAAGAACTCATTTATTCGTCTTATTTATTATTATTTATATAAATATATATAAATAAATTATTTATATATTAAATATTAATTAATATGTTAGATAAATTAATATTAGCGATGGGGTTTTCCTAAAGAAAAATATTTATCCACCTATCTCTATAGTATATAGATATAGAACAAAGTATAGATTATGGTGTTTATACATCAGCCCAACCAATGACTATTCATGATTCCATAATTGAATCAATTCCATACCGGTTCTTAGAGGAATGTTATGGTAAAACTTCGTTTGAAACGATGTGGTAGAAAGCAACGTGCGACTTGAAGGACAGGATCCGTTGTGGATTTGTACATCCACCATTTTATGTAGGAATGAAGGTGCTCTTGGCTCGACATCATTGGTTCTGTTTCATTAGATTAGAACCCCTCTTTTTTGTTGTCTTGGAATGTAAATAGTCCATGATGGAGCTCGAGTAGAAAGTATTAATTTATTTCTCGGGGCAAGAGTCTAGGGTTAATGCCAATCAATAAAAAAATTGGAACAACTTCGTAAATGTATTTTCGGTATGGAAATCGAAAGAATCCAATTCGAGCAAGTTTCCAATTCAAAAATTTCTTGGAATTGATCAAACTTTTTCGATCCAAAGTGTTTCACGCGGGAATCCATCGTCTGTAGGATTCTTTCATAGAAATCGCAAAAGGGGTATGTTGCTGCCATTTTGAAAGGATTAAAAAGCACCGAAGTAATGTCTAAACCCAATGATTTAAAATAAAACAAAGATAAAGGATCCCAGAACAAGGAAACACCTTTTTTATTGTCTTAATAACTGGATCGAACTGAAGAATCCAAATCCATTTTAAACGAGACAAACATAAAAGGAGGAAAGACCGCTCAATAAATGAAATTGCCGAAAGATTTTCCTTTGAACTGTTTGAAAGTTATCCAACTTGAGTTATGAGAGTACGAATGGTTTCTTTTTCATTTTCAGGAAGAAAGAAGAAAAAAAAGACTTACATCTTTACTTACATCTTTAATTGATTTGATCATTTTATGGACCCAGTTGTCATTTCTTAGATAGAATTCCATACAGAGATAAAACCTCGAATCAATCATTTTTCTCGAGCCGTACGAGGAGAAAGCTTCCTATACGTTTCTAGGGGGGGTGTTGTTCATCTACATCTATCCCAATGAGCCGTCTATCGAATCGTTGCAATTGATGTTCGATCCCGAAGAGAAGGAAAAGATCTTCGGAAAGTGGGTTTTTATGATCCGATAAAGAATCAAACTTATTTAAATGTTCCTGCTATTTTATATTTCCTTGAAAAAGGGGCTCAACCTACAGGAACTGTTCAGGATATTTTAAAGAAGGCGGAGGTTTTTAAGGAACTTCGTCCTAATCAATCCTAATCAACCGAAATTCAATTAAGGAAATAAATTAAGGAAATACAAAAAGGGGGGGTAGTCATTTGTATATAA